ATATTATTAATATTAGAAATAAAGAAATAAAAAAAAATTCTTTCTTTTCGCTTTTCGGTAACCCCCTAGTGAAAGAGTTTAATAAGCAGTTTTCCGATTGTTTTACAGAGAAAATCGTTCGACGGTAAGGATTATATCAAATCGGAAATAGAAGTATGCGATAGATAGCGATCATTCTTGTTTTATTTAATGAAATGGAGGGCAACTAAAAATATAGGTCTTTTTATTCCTACCTGTTATGAATATTCATTTCCCTAATACCTGCAAGGGTGTCTCCGGATATTTTTGTTTGTGCTCAATGTTTTCCGATTCTACTAGAGATCATATAAGAACTTGTTAGATGTTATAGTTGGATTTATTGGATTCTTTCGTCAATGGTGTTAGGACAGAATTACTTTTTTTGACTCTGCGCCAGCGATTCCACTATTATTAGTATTAGTGAAAAATAATGAAATAATTCCTTCATATTGATAGAGATAGGGGGCATAATTCACATGGATATAGTAAGTCTCGCTTGGGCTGCTTTAATGGTAGTCTTTACATTTTCCCTTTCCCTCGTAGTATGGGGAAGAAGTGGACTTTAAAGATATTACTAATTTAGTTGAGGGAGCAAACTCAAACTGTATCAATTATTTTATAGACGGTTCTGCAATTTTTGTAATTCATTAATTAACTTAGAAATTGAATTAAAAAAAAATACCTGCATTTCGGAATTATATTCTATTGGAATACTGTATTCGAATATATGTATATATATTATATATATACATATATATAAAGATAAAGATAAGGACAGGACTCTTTCAATCAAATAAATATTTCAATTATTCCCATGTTCATATGTGAAAAGGAAAAGGAATACAAATAATAAGAAATTGATTCCAACCGAATTCTTCCTAAAATCTCTAGTTCGATGAAATGAACCTATATATATCTATATATAGACAATGAGGAACCGCGGAACCTTTTTATTCCCCCCTTTTTCAAAAGAGTTCTGTTATTAGTTATTATATTATGTTATTAGTTATTATATTATATTATTAGTTATTATATTATAAGGGATACACACTTTCTATGGGAAACAAGATAGACATAGTGGTTGTCTAAGTCTAACGAGATACTACACATAATAAGATATTGCCGTTGCCTTAGGCGAGTCACATTATTACGTGCTTATGCTTACCACTTCTTTTTTTATTTGGTTTATTAGTTTCGAAATGGAGTTCATGCTTTATTGAACTCATTTCATATTATGGTTCAAACATTAAAAATCGATTGGGTTTTACTAATCTTTTAGAAATAGGAAAAAGTTTCCCATAGAACCGGGGGATCATCTGTCAACTATTTAATCAACTACTTCTTCGTAATACTAAAAAGATTACTTGATTTTTTTTAATATGATACCGAGATTGGTCTTGAAAATAATCATAAATCTATATAAATCTTAATCTCGGAAGAATAAGAGGTGTGCTTCTTTTTTTATTATTTCAGATTGAGGATTGATTGTAACCAATACAAATCAAATAGATAATAGATGAAAAAAAATTGGGGGGCGCTATGTACATTACATATCTGTGATTGATATATATATGAATAGGAAGATACATATTGTAGATTGATCCATATTAAACCTCTATCTTTATTTTTATATACTACAATAATATATACTAAAATAACAATAATAGATAGTTTGGTAGAAAGAAATAGCTTTTATTTCTTTCTACCAAACTAAACTATCAGATTTCATAGAAATCTGCTGATTCTAGTCCGATCATTTCATTGAAGACTAAGACACGAAATTGAAATCCTTTTGCATTTTTTTCTTGATTGCATTGATAAGAACTACGAAGTCAAGTTTAAGTTAAATTAATCACTTTGACTTACTGTTTTTACGTAAATTATAAGTAAAAAGGCAGTAGGAACTAGAATGAACAGTGCAGTAGCAATAAACGCTAGAATATTGACTTCCATAATCTCATCGTTTCATTTCTCTTTAATTCGCAATAACTCGGGATTTAATCCCATAGAGATGATAAATCTTTCGTCGGTAAATTCAATGGGATAATAAAAATGACATCTCGATGATATTGAATCGGATCAATATCATGAATAACAATATCTGAGCTATCAACTCGATTCATCGTCGAGAATTGAATAGTATAACATAGGAAGATCTTTTATCCATACCGAATTCAAAATTGGATTATTGATCCAATCAATAATTCCTTTACTTTTTTATTTATTTTTTATTTCTTTTTTTAAGAGTTTGTTTGTTCTTTCTTCAGCGGGACTCTTCCCTTAAACTAAAAAACTAAAAAAAAATTATTCATTCCCTCTCTTATCGAGAGGGAATCTTTGTTTGTTTGATCTCTATTTTATTAATATTCTTCTACTTGCATTAGGAATAGGACACATGTATCAAAAGTTCAGTGTGAAATTTGAATGAGATAGATTGTTTCAAATTCAAATAATTAGTAATTGAAATTAGTTACACAAAATCGGGGCAAGATAAGGGATATACTTTGAATCTTAAAGTATTCGAATCAATTATGTTCAATTTCTTTTGTATTGTGAAAATTCCATTTGTGGGTGTGTTCGTGGTAAACATATATAGTACTCTATTCCATTACACAGATCAGGAGTAATCGAAAAAAGCCAGGCCCAGGCCCAGCAGTATGGTATCTCTTTTTCTTGGAATCCTGAATAGGACGCTACTAATATTTATACTAATCCACATATGTTTCTTTCCCACCAATCAATATTAGTTGACGAAATGGAAATTACCATATTGGTTTGATGATAAATGTGAAACGAAAAAGAAAAAAAAAAAGAAATAAAAAAAAGGGGGTCCTAATTAGGAATAAAATTCTGTTCTATTCCCTTTCACAGAAAATGGAGAGATAAATTGATGTATTTTTTTATTGGATTTGGATCCATCGGGACTGACGGGGCTCGAACCCGAAGCTTCCGCCTTGACAGGGCGGTGCTCTGACCAATTGAACTACAATCCCAGGGAAAAAAGCGTAGAGCGTACATATTCTTACCATTTCATTCAAACCTCTTCATTTCGATTTTCGATTAGAATCGTTGTGTTGTAACTGACATAGGCGGGACTGATATATTGATATCTACATGGATATGCACTTTAGCGAGATCAACACGGATTACTAGTAATCTTTTCGTTATTGCCAAATCGATTAAAAATCAATCTTTCAATGAATCAAGGAAAAAAGAGTTTTTTTTTTTATTTACTTTACCCCCCTTTCTTTCCTTATACTTTATACTTACAGATCCTGATATGAATCTAAATCTTTAGCAAGATCTGAATTTGTGGAAAAATACGTAATCAAAGAAGAAAGGCAGGTAAGGTATGTATCCATTTTTTATTCTTCCATATCGGCGCATCGGGTATTTCCGGAGAACAACAAATGGTTATATCATTTCATGGTGGATCGGCGAATTATTGGGTTGGGCCGAGCTGGATTTGAACCAGCGTAGACATATTGCCAACGAATTTACAGTCCGTCCCCATTAACCGCTCGGGCATCGACCCAGGAAGAGTCAATCTCAGTCTTTATTGAAAATCCCAGGATCAACTTCCTTTAGTAGTACCCTACCCCCAGGGGAAGTCGAATCCCCGCTGCCTCCTTGAAAGAGAGATGTCCTAAACCACTAGACGATGGGGGCATACTTGCCCGACCGCCATTCTATTATGTTCATAGTATGAACAGTTTTTTGAAATTGTCAATATAATGGAATGATATGACTCGATCAGAAGGATTTTTCCGTCTGTCATAAGTCCATAAGAATTTTTTGATTCCTCATTTCGATTTCTAAATTGTTCATTCCAATGGCCACTCTAGAATTCTAAAAAAAAAAATAGAAAAATACGAAGGATAGGACAGGACCCTTTCGGAGAATGATTGGTTTACCGGAAAGGGCGAGGGGTTTAAACTTCATTTTTTTTTCACATTCATTGATTCATTCATTGTTAAGATTCGATGGGGATATTTCTATCTCACACTAAGCCGGGAAATAAAAAGGAAATTAAAAAACGATAATCAATCTGGAAATCTGGGAAGAGAGATAGGGATCAACAAGTTATTGAAAATTGTTTTTCAATAAGAATTTGGTTGAGGGACAAATGGAATCCATTTATCAATGATTCGAGGAAATTTCTTGGATATATTCTATATTTCTTGGATATATTCTATATTGAATTGGCGGGTACATGGAGCAATCCAATCCCATTAGGATCGGTTTTCAAATAATTCATTGCATTGATATTTATCAAATCCAATATCAATAAACCAAAACCATTTTACCTTTTCTCTATACTATACTCACTAGGTAAATTCAATTTATTGTTCCGTAATGAGCCACTATAAAATAGATCTGTGTACATATATTCTATTTTAATACTATTTTATTATAATATAGTATAATAGAATTAAGTATACATATAAATTAAATAGGAGCATATGCAATACTAAATATATGTACTAGACTCATAGTGTCTAGTTACTTATTCAGGAATTGAATCAAAGGGGCCCTTTTAACTCAGTGGTAGAGTAACGCCATGGTAAGGCGTAAGTCATCGGTTCAAATCCGATAAGGGGCTTTTTACTTTTTTGCATAAAAACCCAACGGTAGTATTCATATTTGAGGGGAGAATAAGGATATTGTTGATATTTGTAATAAAAAAGTAAGGAATTTTCGAATTTCATTCGAAAAGGAAAATGGAATTATGAAATTTTGAATTCTAAAAAATGATAAAAAAAATGATAAAGAATATAGTAATTCTAGTTAGAAAAGTTAACATTTTTTTTCTTTTTTTATAATGAATAATGATAAGTCATCTCATTTAATTGCCAGATATTCCTATTTTTCTGTTATTCCAATCCAAATTCATTGGAAAGATTATCAATCAACAAAATAAAAAGTAAGTGGACCTAACCCATTGAATCATGACTATATCTACTATTCTGATATTCAAATTC